CGGTAAGATGATATCTCGAGCAGTTACATATCCAGGACCCCTAACACAAATAGACGCGTCACAAGTTCCATATAGATTACTTCTCAATACAATTTCTTTCAAATTCATTATAATTCCGTGGGCCGATTCTTGAATACCTGTTAGACTAGAATATTCGTGGAAGACATTCTCGGATTTTACACGTGTGATACATGTTCCTTCTATTTCGCCAAGCAAAGCTCTTCGCATCGAAATGCCTATTGTGTCGGCTTGTCCTTTCATAAGTGGAGACAGAATAAATCGACCATAATAAAGGCGTTTACTGTCTGTTCTTGATTCAACACACTTCCACTGTAGTGTCCGAGTAGATACTGTTACTTTCTCTCGAACCATAGTAATAATATTTTTTTTGATTAAATTATTTATTTCTCTTGTTTCTATTGAAATAGATTCATTGTTTTTTTCTACACACGTCTTTTTTTGGGAGGTCTACAGCCATTATGTGGCATAGGGGTTACATCCCGTACAAAAGTTAATAGGATACCACTTCTACGAATAGCTCGTAATGCGGCGTCTCTTCCGAGACCGGGACCTTTTATCATGACTTCTGCTCGTTGCATACCTTGATCTACTACTGTACGAATAGCGTTTGCTGCTGCAGTTTGAGCGGCAAAGGGTGTCCCTCTTCTCGTACCCTTGAATCCACAAGTACCGGCTGAGGACCAGGAAACCACCCGACCCCGTACATCTGTAACTGTGACAATGGTATTATTAAAACTTGCTTGAACATGAATAACTCCCTTTGGTATTTTACGTGCACTTTTACGTGCACCAATACGTACATTTCTACGTAAACCAGTTCTCGGTATAGCTTTTGCCATATTGTATCATCTCATAAATATGAGTCAGAAATATATGGATATATCCATTTCATGTCAAAACAGATTCTTTATTTGTACGCTGAGCCCTTTAGTGAATCTGATTATCCCTTTATCCTTGTCTTTGTTTATGTCTCGGGTTAGAACAAATTACTCTAATGCGCCCCCGTCTACGAATTAGACGACATTTTTCACAAATTTTACGAACAGAAGCTCTTATTTTCATATTTGTCATTCCTTATCTTAATCTTGAAATTTTAAATCTCGAATCATATTGAATAAAAATCACCTAATCTTTCGAATCCTTGTTTCGGAGTCGATAAATTATACGTCCTCTGGTTGAATCATAACGACTTACTTCAATTTTGACTTTATCTCCGGGTAGTATCCGTATAAAACTACGCCGGATCTTTCCCGAAACATAACCTAGAATCAGATCCTCATTATCTAACCGAACCCGGAACATGCCGTTGGGAAGCGATTCAGTAATTAAACCTTCATGAATCCATTTTTGTTCTTTCATTCCAGGTAAAGCCCCCTTGAGGTATCAACTAATGGAGGAGAAACGATATTAGACAACTCACCCCCTTTCTTTTTTTTTTTTTTTAATAGGAAGAGGTTTCGGATTTCATTTGGATATTAAACGGATTACCATATATAACATAAAATTTCTCCGCCGATTCCTTCTAGTCGAGCTTCCCGATCTGTCATTATACCTCGAGAAGTGGAAAGAATTACAATCCCCATTCCACCTAAAATTCTAGGAATTCGTTGAGAGTTAGAATAGATTCGTAGACCGGGTCGGCTGATCCGTTTTAAATTTAACAAATTTCTATAAGGTCTTTTCCTATTCCTGCTATGTTGCAGGGTTAAAACCAAAAAATTTTTGTTTTTTTCTCGATGTTTTCTGACGTTTTCGATAAAACCTTCCCGGAAAAGTATTTTAACAATATTTTCGGTAATATTAGTAGATGCTATGCGAACAACTCTTTTTCTATCCATATCAGCATTTCGTATAGAGGTTATTATCTCAGCAATAGTGTCTCTACCCATGATGAACTAAAACTTTTGGCGTCCCAAAATTGGATATAATTAACATGTTTTTCTTTTTTTTTTTTTTTTTTTGGTTTATGAATAGAAAATTTTCAAGGTATATGCGCGAAACACAAGCTACGAATTAATCTATTTCCCTTCAAATACTCCAAAGATTCAGATCTCTTTTTTTTTATAATACTTCGGGAGCTAATGAAACTATTTTAGTAAAATTTAATTGTCTCAATTCGCGGGGGATTGCCCCAAAAATTCGAGTTCCTTTTGGATTTCCTTCTTGATCAATCACAACTGCAGCATTGTCATCATATCGTATTATCATACCGCTGTCACGTTTAAGTTCTTTACAGGTACGAACAATTACAGCTCTGACTATTTCTGATTTTTCTAGGGGCATATTTGGTACTGCTTCTTTGATCACAGCAACAATAACGTCACCAATATGAGCATATCGGCGATTACTAGCTCCTATGATTCGAATACACATCAATTTTCGAGCCCCGCTGTTATCCGCTACATTTAAATGGGTCTGAGGTTGAATCATATAAATTTTTGAATCTATTATTCCAATGCAAAGGATGAAGAAAATAAAA